TAATCGATTCGATCCCCCGATCCAATTGGGGGCAAACGCCTACGAAAAGATCGCTTGTATTTACGAAAAGGTTGCTTGGATTTATCCATGGTTTATTCCTTATCTCTAAAGTTCAATTTATTTATTCATTTCGGATCCAACCGAAATAGGCTTTGATTCATATATTATTTCATTCATATACTATATATCTATACACATGAAAGAATATCTACATAAAATCGGGTTTGATTTGTATATATTATGTATATTATATATGTTAAGTTCTTACTCTTCCTGTCCTGTTCTTTGGAAAGATCGAACACATGATGTTTCCTTCGATCTATTTCTTGATTTCCCCATGAATCATATGCTTATGACAATAGCGACAAAATTTTTGCAATTCTAATCGACTGGGTGTATTGTGGCGATTCTTTTGAGTAATATATCTAGAAATGCCCCGCGATTCCTTATTGACACTATTTCGGACACAACTGGTACATTCCAAAATAACTCTGACTCTGACATCTTTACCCTTGGCCATGAACCTCCTTTAGATTTTGTATCGACTTAACTTAAGTCTTATATTTTCGATCCGAACCGAAGAAGAAGAAAAAAATCAATAGAAGTTACTAGTTAGAAATTCCATTTCTAAGCATTTCATTGTAATTCTTCTTATTATCTTATCTAATTAATTTATTATCTAATTAATAGAATATGTATTAATATAGTATATATTAAGTTAAGTAATACAAAATAGAATAATAATTAAGTAATACAATTTCTTTCTAACTATCAATTATTTCTATCCTAAATCCCAATATTTCATTTAAGTATCTTCTTTCTATGCTATGATTTCGTAGAGCCCGCCCTAGACCGGATACACATTTGAATTTTATTTCTGTTTTCCCAAATTCGATCTTGGATCTACCGAATTTTTTATGAGGTTCAATACACTTTTTCCTTCTCTTTCCTTACTATTCTAAAGAATTGAAAGGGAGAGGCGAGGTTTTAGTTACGTCATGTGGAATTATATTTCTTCATTTCTTCGCATATCAATAACTAGAATTAAAAAAAGGGGAATGACAGGGCATCTGGGAATAAACGATTAATTTCTATCAATAGACCCGCTAAAGACCCAAACCATAGAGTAGTTAACACAGGTGCCACGGAGAGATATGTTTTTAGATCTCGCATTGAAAATCCTCCTTCTTTATTGTAATACATATATTGTCAGATGCTGTAGTTCAAGATAATTTTTTTTATTTTTACGCGGATTTCCTAACAAAAATGGATATGTACAATGAACCAATAGATGAGATTTTCCTGTCACTAAAAAAGAAAAAGATGACCCCTTCTTCCTGAGCATTACGGATAAATATTCATTCTTTTTTATATGTTAGGTTGGGTTTCAGATGTATATAATTCTTTTATTATATGAAACCAAAAACAAGAAATGACAAGAAAGTTCTATATAGATAGAGGAGAAAATAAAGATGTGGAAAACAAGACAGGTATTTTGTACAATGACACTGTACAACAATTTTTAAAAGGGATGTAGCGCAGCTTGGTAGCGCGTTTGTTTTGGGTACAAAATGTCACGGGTTCAAATCCTGTCATCCCTACCTATTACTTCTCCTATGGGCAGTAACGAAAGATTAATTGGGATCGACTAAAATGGGGCATAATCTTTCATTTTTGGATACTATATTTATATGAGATGTGTTAGAAGTTAAGTGGAAAAAAAAAAATTCTTTGAAAGCGCTCTTAGTTCAGTTCGGTAGAACGCGGGTCTCCAAAACCCGATGTCGTAGGTTCAAATCCTACAGAGCGTGATTCTGTCTATCTTATGTATGTCGAATCACAATAAAATAACTTAACAAAACAAAGTTGAATTGCAACTGGAATTTGACCTCCTACAGGGAGGAGGTCAATCAAAAAAAGAAATGTTACTCAATCAAAGGTCCAACTGATCACCACGTCTGTATTGTAAATATGCAGTCACAAATAATCCTGCCAAAGTAATAGGAATTAGACCTAAGACGATTCCAAATAGAAAAACTTCAATCATTTCGGTTTGTTTGAGGGGATAAAAAAGGGGGGTAAGATCTATCCCTAAATATTAATCTGAATTATCCGTGAATCTCAATGACCAAGAAAAAAAATTGGCAATTGGTGCGGGAAAGAACCATAGAATATCTGGAATTCCCGAGAAATATTTTTCTGAATTATTTATTCAATTCATTTTCAAATAAGTCGTATCTTGTTCAAACCAATAAATATAGCTGGGGTTATAGTTAAAGCAGCCAGTAGAAAACCAAAATAACTAGTTATAGTAAGCATGAAAGGGCTTTATTAGATATGTTTTTTTTTCTACATATGTTGATAAAACACTTACCTAAGTTTCCATTTTTCCCAGATACGAGGGTAATAAAAACCAATTAAGAGAATTAGTTTAGTTCCAATGGAAAATTCACGATTCATTGGTCATTATAGATAATACTAAAAAAAAGATAGAGTGACA